CCGTGACATTTTGTACCCAAAACAAACGCGCTACCAAGCTGCGCTACATCCCTTTCCATTGGTTTCCAATGTCATTGTAAAGAATCTTTATCTTGTTTTCCACATTTTTCCGTTATATATATATCATATATCCTTCTATCCTGTCATATTTTTCTTTTTTTTAGTTTCATATCCTATGATATATAATATAAAAAAAGAAAAATATTCTATAGAATAAGAAAGAATAATATAATATAATTATATTATTAAAAAAAAGAAAAAGAATACTCTATAAAAATAAAAAAATATCTAATGAATTGTTGTACAATTCAATTTGAATTGGGACTTCTCCCGACAAGACAAATGCAAGTGGTTATTAATAAAAAAACCATTTGATCATATTCCTATATGTAATTATGTATTACAAATTACAAGAAAAAAAAGAAGGAGGATTTGAAATGCGAGATCTAAAAACATATCTCTCTGTGGCACCTGTGGTAAGCACTCTATGGTTCGGGATTTTAGCGGGTCTCTTGATAGAAATCAATCGTTTATTCCCGGATGCATTGATATTCCCATTTTTTTCATTCTAATTATTGGCACGGAAAGAGGTGACGAAGATTAGAGATCCAATCAAATATCTGTGATTAATTCTTTCTTTTTTATTTATTTTTTTTTTTTAGAATTAGAATAAGTTAGAAAAAAAAGAGAAAGAAGAAAGGTGGATTTGGCCTCAATGAAACTCGAAATTTTTACCAGGTTTCAATGGAATTGAATTATTAATTCAATTCCATTGCTATTAATAATAGAGTGAGACCAGAAATGGAATGCTAGGGCAGGGGCAATAATGTCATACAAGATACTTAATTGAAAAATTAAATACTGTACTGCGATTTGAAATATAGTTAGAAATCATTGTATTACTTAATTATAATTACTGTACTATATAAAATTAATTGGAACAAAATCTTTCATAATTTGATTTTGAATTATCAACTTCTACTTTTTTTTCGTTCCTTTTTTCTTCTTCGATTCGAATCTGAAAATAGAAGATTTAAGTGAATCAAAAAACCAAATAGAAGATTTAAGTGAATCAAAAAACCAAAGGAGGTTCATGGCCAAGGGTAAAGATATCCGAATAACCGTTATTTTGGAATGTACCAGTTGTGATCAAAAGAGTGTTAATAAGAAATCAACAGGTATTTCCAGATATATTACTCAAAAGAATCGACACAATACGCCTAGTCGATTGGAATTGAAAAAATTCTGTCGCTTTTGTTGCAAACATACGATTCACGCAGAGATAAAGAAATAGATAGAATGGATCGCTTGTGTGTCACCCTTTCAAGGTAGATGAAAAAATGATATTTCAGATATATTCTATAAATTATATATATAACATATAAATTAGATATATAACATGAAATTATATACATAATATATATATTATATAGCATATATTTCATTATATAACAACATATATATAATAAAGAATATAAATAAAACAAATCCTTTATTTTAAAATAAATGGGATTGGGGGATAGGAATAAACAAACCATGGATAAATCTAAGCGACTCTTTCTTAAATCCAAGCGATCTTTTCGTAGGCCTTTGTCCCCGATCCAATCGGGGGATCGAATTGATTATAAAAACATGATTTTACTTTATCGATTTATTAGTCAACAAGGAAAAATATTATCTAGACGCGTCAATAGATTGACCTTAAAACAACAACGATTAATTACAATTGCTATAAAACAAGCTCGTATTTTATCTTTGTTACCTTTTGTGAATTCGTCACCTTTTGTTAATAATGAAAAAAAGGAATTTGAAAAAAGCGAGTCGACCACTAGAACTACTACTAGTGTTCGTAAAAAAAAAAAAAAATAGAATTACTCTTTAATTGAATTTAAATTTGAATCTAAAATCAAATTAAATGTGGGTTAAATGTGGATTGATATTTTGTTTGAAACCTAAGACAATCCAATTGGGGTTGTTGCGTTGTAAGAAAAAAGATAATTAGTGAAAAAGAATAAATATTTTTTTTTATTGAGCGTGGTTGTTCATTTTGATGACTTTATTATATGAATTCTATTTTATCATACAAATCTCTTCTATTCTACCACCTTCCCGGAGTTCAATCTCCGGGTTTTATTTTGATGATTTGATCTCGTTGGCAATCATAAAAAGACAATTCCCCTTTAATATAGCAATTTGTGCAACTATTTTACGATTAAGAAGCAATTGCCTTTTGTACAGATTATGCATTAATTTACTATAAATATAGTATACATTTTGCTTCTTATCGCCAATTATCGCATTTATTCGACTAATCCACAAACCGCGAAAATCTCTTTTTTTCCTATCTCTATCCCGATGAGCCGAAACCAAAGCTTTTATTTTCTGTTGCGAAATAGTTCGAGTAAGTCTTGAATGAGCTCCGCGAAAGCTTGATGTAAATAAACGAATTTTTGCCCTCCGTTTTCGAGCGATATATCCTCTTTTAATTCTGGTCATTGTCTTTTAATTCTGGTCATTGAATAAATGAGACTTTGATGAATAACTATTTGATTTATTTCTTTCAGTTATTCTTTTCTCCTTCCTAGTCTATTAATAACAAAAATGGATTCTTCCAATGTATAAAATAAAAATTCCAATGGCTTTTGCTACTCTAACCTTCCCACCCACGATTTGTTTCTTTTTTTTTATAAGCATTTAACCTAGAAATAATAAATTGTATTGATACTAGGTATTAAAAAAACATAATAAATTAAATAGAAATAGATAAAGAAATGGTGGGTTCCATCGTTTCTATGATTACTTTTTAAACGGTGAGGTCCTCTCTATACACCGGAGCCCCTTCCTTCATTGAATTTTCATTTATTCAATGTTCTTGTTAACTTGTACAGTTCACACTCATGGGCTCTACCCATGAAATATCTAGTAATAGGTCTTTCACAACGAAATCTATCTATACAGTAACGGTATTTAAGTATGAAGATTAGCTGGGTAGTTGACCCTCTTAGTCCGTTCTTGCTAAATTTAGGGCATAATTTTTCTTTATTTGAAATAGGATTTTTCCCGCTTAATGGATAACCATTTGTTACCAATGGGAAAGTCTTTTTCATCTTAAATTGCAAAGTGAGGTGATTCGGTTTGCACCAATCGAAACCATAAAATAGTCTATGATCTAAACGAGTCACACATACACCCTAGTACACGTTCCTCGGCGCTGAGGGCATCCCCGAAGAGCAGGAGATTTTGTGACATTTCGAATTGGCTGTCTTGTGTTTCTAATAAGTTGTTTAATAGTTGGCATGGTGAGTTGTATATATAATAAGCTGGTTTAGATCAATCCTAACCCCATGATTATGAATTATTTAGATTCTATTAATCTATTAATTATTAGAAATATTCTATTAAATAGAAATATTCTATTAAATCCGGTTGGTTTGGGTACGAAGCGAAAAAACAGAAAAGAAAATATCCGAGTAGCAACTAGAATCACGAGTGATGGGGGTTGGGTTGTAACAACTAGAATCACTAGGGGGTTAGGAGTCCGAAAAAAGAGAAAGGAAAATCTCTTATATTGTAACTATAATCACTAGAATTCATATAGACTTATACTAAGTATATTTACAAAATTATACTAAGTAGACTATATATATGGATAAAAAATATATATATTCTATACTCCATATATTATTCTATACATTCGTTTTGAGAAATCCTTTCTGCTCGTTTTTGAGCCGATTCACAAAGAATCGGCTACCGTATCAATAATTCCGTAGGCTTGGGCTTCTTCTGCTGACATATAAAGATCTCTTTCCATGTCTTTGTATATCTGCCAAAAAGGTTTGCCCGTTCTTTGGGCATAAATCATTGTCAACGTTTTGCGCATTTTCAGTAATTCATCTGCTTCCAGCACACATTCTACCGTTTGTCCCTCAAAAAACGAACTAGCAGGTTGATGGATCATTACCCTAGCGCGAGGGAATGCTAGACGTTTGGTAATTTCTCCTCCTACCAAAAGAAGAGATCCCATTGAAGCGGCTAATCCTACGCATATTGTTTGTACTTCGGCTTCTATCAGTTGCATAGTATCAAAAATACCCATCCCAGAAATTACCTCTCCGCCTGGAGAGTTTATCAATAGATACAAATCTTTGTTCTTGTCTTCTAGACTGAGAAATATCATAAGGCCAACAAGTTGATTGGAAATTTCACTGTTGATCTCTTGGCCTAAAAAAAGCAGTCGTTCTTGATAAAGTCGATTGTATAAGTCAATCCAAGATGCTTCATCGTCACCTGGAACAAGATAGGGTACTTTTGGCACACCGATAGGCATAAAAGTCAAAAAATGAAGTTGGCTATCTTTTTTACTTTGTTGTCTCTTTTACTTTAATGCTAAAACGTGATAAGAATTCTATGTATAATTTAAAAAATACTCTTTTACTTTTAATCAAACAAATATTTTATTCCCATCTTCCTATTTTCAAAGTCAAGAAAATACAAATAATAGGAAATTGATTCCTTTTCCAACCAAATTCTTTTCTTTCTTTTACCGATTTCTCTTTAAAATCAGAAATAAAATCATAAAAATTATATAAAAAAAAAGAATACAAAATGAATAAAGGAAAGTTTTGACGAATAGGTCGTCCTTGGATATGTCTGCATTCACTGATATAAACATCCATATCCAATAGAAACACTCATATAAAATAAAGTCACCCCCCCCCCCATTGCGTATTGTTACTTATCGGGTATAGAATAGATCTGCTTCTTTTTGTTCCTACGAATAGAATTGTTCCATTATTACTAAAAAACTAGAACAAATATTAATTGTTTATGCGAGATAATCTATTGAAAGGGGAAGGTCCATAGTATAGTTTTTTACAGTGCAATAAAGTTACATAGTGTCTATTTTTTGTTGATATAAGAGGTATTTTCATGGGTTTGCCTTGGTATCGTGTTCATACCGTTGTATTAAATGATCCCGGCCGTTTACTTTCTGTCCATATAATGCATACAGCTCTGGTTGCTGGTTGGGCCGGTTCGATGGCTCTATATGAATTAGCAGTTTTTGATCCCTCTGACCCTGTTCTTGACCCAATGTGGAGACAGGGTATGTTCGTTATACCCTTCATGACTCGTTTAGGAATAACCAATTCGTGGGGTGGTTGGAATATCACAGGAGGGACTATAACGAATCCGGGTATTTGGAGTTACGAAGGTGTGGCCGGGGCACATATTGTGTTTTCAGGCTTGTGCTTTTTGGCGGCTATCTGGCATTGGGTCTATTGGGATCTAGAAATATTTTGTGATGAACGTACTGGAAAACCTTCTTTGGATTTGCCAAAAATCTTTGGAATTCATTTATTTCTTGCAGGGGTGGCTTGTTTTGGTTTTGGCGCATTTCATGTAACAGGATTGTACGGTCCGGGAATATGGGTGTCCGATCCTTATGGACTAACCGGAAGGGTACAATCCGTAAATCCCGCATGGGGTGTGGAAGGTTTTGATCCTTTTGTTCCGGGAGGAATAGCCTCTCATCATATTGCAGCAGGGACACTGGGCATATTAGCGGGCCTTTTCCATCTTAGCGTGCGTCCACCTCAACGTCTATACAAAGGATTGCGTATGGGAAATATTGAAACCGTCCTTTCCAGTAGTATCGCAGCTGTCTTTTTTGCAGCTTTTGTTGTTGCTGGAACTATGTGGTATGGTTCAGCAACTACCCCGATTGAATTATTTGGTCCCACTCGTTATCAATGGGATCAGGGATACTTCCAGCAAGAAATATATCGAAGAGTTGGTGCTGGGCTAGCCGAAAATCAAAGTTTATCAGAAGCTTGGTCTAAAATTCCTGAAAAATTAGCTTTTTATGATTACATCGGCAATAATCCGGCAAAAGGGGGATTGTTTAGAGCGGGCTCAATGGACAATGGAGATGGAATAGCCGTCGGTTGGTTAGGACATCCTATCTTTAGAGACAAAGAGGGGCGTGAACTTTTTGTACGCCGTATGCCTACTTTTTTTGAAACATTTCCGGTTGTTTTGGTAGACGGAGACGGAATTGTTAGAGCTGATGTTCCTTTTCGAAGGGCAGAGTCGAAGTATAGTGTCGAACAAGTAGGTGTAACTGTTGAATTCTATGGTGGCGAACTAAATGGAGTCAGTTATAGTGATCCAGCTACTGTGAAAAAATATGCTAGACGCGCTCAATTGGGTGAAATTTTTGAATTAGATCGTGCTACTTTAAAATCGGATGGTGTTTTTCGTAGCAGTCCAAGGGGTTGGTTTACTTTTGGACATGCTTCGTTTGCTCTGCTCTTCTTTTTCGGGCACATTTGGCATGGTGCTAGAACCTTGTTCAGAGATGTTTTTGCTGGTATCGACCCAGATTTGGATGCTCAAGTAGAATTTGGGGCATTCCAAAAACTTGGAGATCCAACTACAAAAAGACAGGTAGTCTGATAGAACATTCATTTGTTCCTTTTCGATTCGACTTTTTTTTGTTTTTGTTGTGATTTGAATCATTGCATTTTGTTTTACTCTTGTTCTTTCTTTTTCTTTATCCGGGAGATAATCCCCCTAAAACAGGTATGAAAGCTATAATTGTAAACCACGATCAAATCTATGGAAGCATTGGTTTATACATTCCTCTTAGTCTCGACTTTAGGAATTATTTTTTTCGCTATCTTTTTTAGAGAACCCCCTAAAGTTCCAACTAAAAAGACGAAATGATTTTTCATTATCTCAATTGAAGCAATGAGCCTCCAATATTGGGATATTGGGGGCTCATTACTTCAACTAGTCCCCATGTTCTTCGAATGGATCTCTTAGTTGTTGAGAGGGTTGCCCAAAAGCAGTATATAAGGCATACCCAGTAAAACTTACAATTAACCCAGATATAGAGATGGCAACTAGGGTTGCTGTTTCCATTATTATAGAATATCAAGACCACAATGGATCTATAGGGTAAGATCCTTTATTTACAGCGGAATGGTATACAAAGTCAACAAATCTCAATGAATAAAAAATAGGATTTATGGCTACACAAACCGTTGAGGGTAGTTCTAGATCTGGTCCAAGACGAACTGTTGTAGGGGATTTATTGAAACCATTGAATTCAGAATATGGTAAAGTAGCTCCGGGGTGGGGAACTACTCCTTTGATGGGTGTTGCAATGGCTCTATTTGCGATATTTCTCTCTATTATTTTAGAGATTTATAATTCGTCCATTTTACTGGACGAAATTTCGATTCGATGAATTAGATTTACAAGAATCGACTAACTAGCTTTTCAATAGAAAAAAAGTTTAGCAGTTAGGTCTTTGATTTTTAGCCCATTCTATTTGGATTTGGTAGTTCGACCGTGAAACTTCTTTCTTTCTGTATTTCCGGAATATGAGTGTGTGACTTGTTAGAATTGATCCTATTGATAGTACAGAACATAAAATGGATCCGTCATCTTGATAGAGATGGCTTTACCCCGTCAGATATTTATTCTAGTATCTGG